CCTCACGACTTCTAAAGTCGACGGATTTTCCTTTTACTATAAATTTCATTGTTGTCGGTATTGACATGTAAAATGGGACTCTCTCTTTATTCTCGTCCGATTAATCAGTTTTTCAAAAGATCTACCAGACTCTGGAATGAATAATTTTATCACTGAATATTCGATTCTTCCTTCAACTTCGATTGGAATAGATTCACAATAACTCTTAATTTTTTTATATATATCACATATATATATGATATCAAATATGGATTCGGGCCATGATTAATCAATCGTTTGATATGTCAGTATGTATATATACGTATATAGGGCCATCCTCTCTGCAATTTTGATAGAAGGATTCCAGCTACCAACGCAACGTAACGCAGTCAACTCCATTCGTTAGAACAGCTTCCATTGAGTCTCTGCACCTATCCTTTTTTTGATTCTAGTTTAAACCCTTGTTTTCTCAAAATAAAGATTTGGCTCAGGATTGCCCATTTTTAATTCCGGGGTTTCTCTGAATTTGGAAGTTACCACTTAGCAGGTTTCCATACCAAGGCTCAATCTAATCAAGTCCGTAGCGTCTACCGATTTCGCCATATCCCCCTTTGAGACAGGATCTAGTTGTAATTCTATTCACCCCTTTCATTTATCTTGGAATCGTTGAATTCATTAGATAATGATTCTTATATCGAAAAGGGTATGCCGCTATTTTATTTTTTTCGCCATCCTCTATCATTTCATCTCTATTGTATTGGATGAACATATTTGTTTCAATCAGACATGATTCTATCATTGATGTGTCCGCAATTCAATATGGATAGATATATCCCACATATATGTCTCTCTCCCCTTCATTTTTACTTTAAAGCGCGATTTGTAATACTGGAAGGATCGATATTCATTCTTCTTTTTTTTTTTCGTCCTATCTCCTCCTTTTCTGAATGAAAACAGAGGAATGTCTCATTATAACTTGAATTGTATCTTTATCCTTATCTTAGGATGGATTCGCTATCATTATATAATTAATTAGCATAATTTGGTATAACTGCTCTAATAAATAATTAGACTTTTCTAAAAGCATAATTAAAAATTTGATATTATCATTATATTCTTATTAAGTAAGAATATGGAAATATTACGTATTATCATTATTATTAAGTATTAAGTAATTATTAAGAATATAAAAAAAAATCTTTTTTTTTTTTAATCAAAATAAATTAAAATTAAATAAATAATAATAATAATAATTAATAATAATATAATGATAGAATGACTATATAGTCATATATCGAATTAGTCATTCTATTACTAAAATAGAATCCTATTCAGTTATATACATATAGTTATCTTTATAAAATCAAATTAGTTATATCATCTACTATTCTATAATTATATCTAGAATCATAACTATAAATAATTATAAATATAAATTAATTAAATATAAATTTAAATTAAATTAAATTTAAATTTTAAATATAGTAAATTAATATTAAATTAATAGTTGATATCTAAAATCTGGTAGTTTTCTTAATTCCTATTCACTATTTCTATTTCTGTTATGTGAGCCCGCTTAGCTCAGAGGTTAGAGCATCGCATTTGTAATGCGATGGTCATCGGTTCGATTCCGATAGCTGGCTTTTTCTCTATCGATTTTTTCCATGATTGATAATCTCTCCTCTCCCTTTCTCCAAATGTCGGGTCGCTGATCTATTATGTCGTGTTAACTTGCAACGCAACTATGAATAAAAAATTGATTGGATAAATTAGATCTCTACAGAACAAATCATAAAACGGAGCCTTAACTTCCTATATATACAAAAAATCCGGATATTGATACAATTCATTTCATTCTATTTTCATTCCACTTTGTAGTACTTCAGTAGATTTAGCTTTGCTTTGTTTATCCTTTAGTTCAGCCTTAATTTAGATTTATTCTGTAAAATGAAATTTCAATAAAATAAAAAAGGAGTTTTATGTCTCGTTACCGAGGGCCTCGTTTCAAAAAAATACGCCGTCTGGGGGCTTTACCAGGATTAACTAGTAAAAGGCCTAGATCCGGAAGTGATCTTAAAAACCAATTGCGTTCTGGGAAAAGATCGCAATATCGTATTCGTCTAGAAGAAAAACAGAAATTGCGTTTTCATTATGGTCTGACAGAGCGACAATTACTTAGATATGTGCATATCGCTGGAAAAGCCAAAGGGTCAACAGGTCAGGTTTTACTACAGCTACTTGAGATGCGTTTGGATAACATCCTTTTTCGATTGGGTATGGCTTCGACCATTCCTGGAGCCAGACAATTAGTTAACCATAGACATATTTTAGTTAATGGTCATGTAGTGGATATACCAAGTTATCGTTGCAAACCCCGAGATATTATTACTACGAAGGATAAACAAAGATCGAAAGCTCTGATTCAAAATTATATTGCTTCATCGCCCCGCGAGGAATTGCCAAAACATTTGACTATTGACTCATTCCAATATAAAGGATTAGTAAATCAAATAATAGATAG